GACTTCTCTTTTATTGCCGGTTCTATTCGGGATAGCGACAGCCCCGGGCGTGCTCTATCAAAAGAAAATTCCCATTCAATGCATGAAATGAAGTAGGATAATTTTATGATAATTCCTTATTGACAATATATCTAAATAATAGATATCTGTGTAACAATTTATGTTCTGGGGTTTACATAAACTCATATGTTTTGTTATAATTGAAATTGAGAAATATTTTTTGATTAAAAAATCAATACTGATTCGTTCTGTCTCAATTTGTATTTTGTCATTAGGAAAACACAATTTGAAATTCAAATTCCAGAATCGTTCATGAATTCGAAGTAAGGGGTCAATAGTCAATGGTTCTAATTTCTCGTCTGAAAAATACCCATTTGATTTCTCAATAGAAAAACGAGAGAATGTTTTTAGCATTGTGTATTTTCAGATACTATACAATCAATCATAAGGGATAGATCAAATCCAATCAAAAGGGGTCTTTCTTTTATTTTAGGAAATAAAGGATTAAGGAAAACAGAAGTCAAAATGCAAGTACAATAAAAATTCAGTAATCCGGGAAAAATTGCATCTATTCTATTTTGTATCATTTTGGCGGCATGGCCGAGTGGTAAGGCGGGGGACTGCAAATCCTTTTTCCCCAGTTCAAATCCGGGTGTCGCCTGAATCACCAAAAAAATCGAAATCATAATCGATTTATTGGATTGGTTTCTCAATAGTGTTTGGTAGAACCCCTTTTTGACTCTGCGACATTAATTCCACTATTATTAGTGAGGAATAATGAAAAAATTCCTTCGTATTTATAGAGATAGGGGACATAATGCACATGGATATAGTAAGTCTCGCTTGGGCTGCTTTAATGGTAGTCTTTACATTTTCCCTTTCACTCGTAGTGTGGGGAAGAAGTGGACTTTAGAAGTACTACTAATTGAGTTCAGGAATCAAACCGTATCGATTGTTTTATAGATCATTCTTTTGAACTATTTAAAATCAAATCTTTTCTTTGAATTTGGAATCCCATTGGATTCCAATGGAGTAATCTATGATAGGAATCATACTTTTTCAATCAAAGAGATATTTCATCGATTCCCATCTTTGTACTTCGAAAAGAAAGGGATTCAGATGATTGGAAATTTATTCCAACCTAAAATTCTTCCGAAATTTTCTATTTCAATCAATGGGAATGGGCTCTTACTATCTTTATAGATGGATACTAAGGAAGACCGGACCTTTTTTCTTTTTTTTTTATTTCCCTTTTACTCTTCAAAAAAGAAGTCGTTTTGTTAAGCGTATACGCACTTTCTATGAGAAATGATATAGAGATAGTGGTTGTTTAAGGAGAGACTGGGCAATAATAAAATATTGCCTCGGGCGAGTTACATATCGGGCATTTACCCTTTGGTTTCTATTTTTAGAAAGGCGGTTTATGCTTTATCGACTTATTTCATATCACGGTTCTGACGTTAAAAATAGGCGAGTTTTCCCCTTCCTTATTAGTAAAAGGAAAGGAATTAGAATCCTACAGATAAGAATTATTTCAGATTGATCGGAACAAATAACAAATAGATGTAGGAAATTGGGTCTTATGTCAATTCCATACAATATATGGAATATATAGATATGGAATTAATATACACATATATGAATAGAATATTGTAGATTGATATATAGAAACTTAAACCTTTATCTTTATTCTAGATTACAACTTTATAGACTAAGAGATAGATAGTATAAAAATTCATTTTTATACTATCTATCTCTTATAAAATTTATAAAATTGCCGACTATAATTATAGTGCGCTCATTTCATTTAAGTTAAGACGTGAAATTGGAATCCCTTTCATTTGACTTTGTCCATTTTTGATAAGAACTTGGAAGGAAAGTTTTATTCAAATGAATTTTCAAATTCAATTGAATTAATCATTTTGACTGACTGTTTTTACGTAAATGATAAGTAGAAAAGCGGTAGGAACTAGAATGAATAGTGCAGTAGCAATAAATGCAAGAATATTGACTTCCATAATCTCATCGGTTTTTTACTTCGCAATAACTCGGGATTTAATCCCCTAGAGATGATAAATCTTTTGTCTATCGTCTGTAAATTCAATGAATGAATTACCTCTTGATGATCTTGAACCGGATCACTATCATGAATAACAATATCTGATCTATCAAATCAACCCGTTGTCAAGACTTGAATAGTATAACATAGGAAGTTCTTTTATCCATACCGAATTCCAATTTTGATTCCTGACTCAATTACTCAAAAATTTTATTTATCATCCGTTTCCTTGTTTTTTCTATAACCCACCTTGCGTCTTCCTTGGACAATCTTCTGATGAAGGATCATCAGATTGCCTTTCCACTTCAATTAATTACATAGTTCCAAACCTAACAAACAATAAAAGCGAAATGGAAAAATAGGAAAGCAAAAAGAAATCAAGACTTCTTTTTGCTTTGGGAATGAAAGTATATCCCTCGACACTCTTTACTGGTTCATAGA